AACCACACATAAAAATGACATTCCCATAAATTGACAAGGTAATATTTCCATTTATTCATCAGAAGAGGCGTATCTTTTGAAGCCAGAATTGATTTTCCTTGATATCTAACATAATGAATGAAAGGATCCTTCAGGAAACATAGGATGCCCGGAAAATCATTAGCAAAGACTTCGACAAGATGTTTTATTATTTTTCTATGTAAATAAATTCGCTCAAAAAGGACTACAGAAGATGTTAATCGTAAATGAGAAGATTGTTTACGGAGAAAAAGGAAGACAGATTCGTATTCACATATATGAGAATTATATAAGAATAACAATAATCTTGAATGACTTTTTGAAAAAAAAGAAATAGCTTTATTTGGAATAATAACAATATTCCAATTAGAATACTCATGAAGAAAGAACCGCAATAAATGCAAAGAGGAGGCATCTTTCACCCGGTAGCGAAGGGTTTGAATCAAGATTTCCAGATGGATGGGGTAGGGTATTAGTACATCTGCCACATAATTTAAATGTGGGAATTTGTCCTCTAAAAAAGGAAATATTGAATGAATGGATCGAAAATTGTAAGATCTTACGATTTGTGCCCCTTCTAAGGAAGATATTAATCGTAAAGAAAATGGAATTTCCGCAATGACTGCAAATCCTTCTGATATAATTTGAGAATACAAATTCTTGTTGTATCCTAAAAATGGATTTTGGTTAGAATCATTAGTGGAAATCAGCAAATGATTCTGTTGATACATTCGCGTAATTAAACGTTTTACAATCAGTAAACTAGATTTATTATCATAAGCTACATTTTCCAACAAAATAGATCTATTTAAACCATGATCATGAACAAGTGCATAAATATACTCCCGAAAGATAAGTGGGTATAGGAAGTTATGTTGCCTAAATCTATCTAGTTCTAAATATCCTTTTAATTCCTCCATTTATTTAAAATTAGATTGAAACCCGGGATAGGAGATTTTATTTCTTGGGTTATTAAATGACACATAGTACGATACAGTCAAAACAGGATATTATAGTAAGAAAAGACTAGATAGATACCCCGGAAACAGATAAGACTTATCAACGGACTCTTTATCCTTTCTTTTTCCATCTAATTAAAATCTAATTAAATCGGTTTATGTTCATTATAGGATAACAAGATGGTTAGAAATCCTTTATTTTTTCAACCCAATCGCTCTTTTGATTTTGGAAAAAAAAAAAGATTTTTATCAATATACTGCTTTTCTACACATTCATCCCCACACTCTAATGGAGAATATCTACTAATAATTAGGATTAAAAAAAATCGATAATCTACTTATGGTAAAAACATTTCCCGTATCAAGCACTAATATATTTTTAACGTTTAATTAAATCGGGTAATTATTCAAATTAAGAACAGAAACTCGTTGCTTTTTTTTGTTTCCCTAGAATTGGAGCCAAAGGGCTCTATCCATTTATTCACTTAATCCAACTTTAATCTTTTTTTTTTATTTTTTTTTTCCGCGTCAAGAATTCAAACAAGATTTTGTATCGATCCGATAAGATACGAATAAAATATTCTCAAAATTCTCCATTAATAATTAATACGACATGCTGCTTTTTCCATTCCTTCCTTTCAGGATCAGTCGCGGTCTTACAAAGCTCTACCGATGGTATCGACGAATCCGTTACTTCATACAAATGTGTAAAAAATGCTAGTCGCACTTAAAAGCCGAGTACTCTACCGTTGAGTTAGCAACCCGAATCAAAATGTATAGATCCAATCGGAATCAAAAAAGAGATTTAATTACACAACGCAATCAAAATATTAAAATAGAAAAAATATTTCTAAATGATTCTGAACATAAAAATGAACATATCAGATGCAAATACAATGACGTCTAAAATAAGAAGATAGATTAAGATAAAAATATAAATAAAATGTAAATTGATCGACTACCAAAGATTTTGTTCGTATGTTATACATTATTATCTTATCCATTTTTTTTTATTAAAAAAAAAGAAAGACTTCTTGTATCCCAGCAAATCCAATGAACCCATCGTTTGAATAAAGTAAAAAAAAAAACCAAGTCTATAGAACAGAGAAATAGATACATTTATTCACGATCGGATTATATTTGTTTGATATACTGTTGTCAATATGAATGTTGAGAAAAGAACATAATGTAGAAAACCATAAATTAAAATACAAAATTATTCAATATTTTCTATTTAATTCAACAATATTTTCTTATTAAATTCAATAAAATATTGAATTACTATAACTATAATAAAAATCAAATAAAAAATAAAAATCAAATAAAAAAAACGAATGACTTGTATTGAATTGACACTGCATAAAAAATAAAGATAGATACAAAAAGGTATAGGTGTAAAAAAATTCGGAGAGAAGTATAAAAAAATCTTGCTTGGGTTTACTCAATCAATCTAAGTAAAAAAAGCAAGCTTAAATACCATGTTTTTTTTTATTTGATTTGTTCAGTTCATAAAAAAAAAGAAAGTGAAAGTTTCAACGAAAACCAACCATTATTGAATTAGCAATAATGTAAAATTTTCTATTTATAGATCCAACTACTTCATTTATTCACTTTCTTTTTTTTTCTATTTATTTGTCTTATATGAATTTATCTTACTAAAATAAAAAAAGAAGATGTTGTCGTTATAGACGACAACATCTTTTGGTAGTAATAATAAATGGGTAGGAATAGAACAAAAGAGGGGGAGTAATATAGAAAAGTTTATACAAACTTATATACAAGTCATCCCCCTCCCCTTTTTTTTTTATTTCATTAATTTCATTTCATCTGTTGATTAAAGGAAAGTTCCATAAAAACTCCCGCCTTCTTTGAAATATCATGAACAATTCCCGTAGGTTGAGCGCCCTTTTCAAGGAAATATAGAATAGCGGGAACATTTAAATAAGTTTGATTCTTTATCGGATCATAAAAACCCACTTTCCGAAGATCTCTTCCTTCTCTTCGGGATCGAACATCAATTGCAACGATTCGATAAACCACCCATTGGGATAGATGTAGATGAATAATACTCCCCCCCTAGAAACGTATAAGAAGTTTTCGCCTCGTACGGCTCAAGAAAATTCGAAATTATGTCTATGTATAGAATCTTTAATTAATATTAATTAGATCCATAAAATCATCAAATCAATTAAACTATGATTTAAGTACTTTTCCTTATTCTTATTATTTTATTGTCCGAAAAAGGAAAAAAAATCATTCGTATTCACATCCTCATAACTCAAGTTGGATAATTTTCAAATAACCCAAAAGAAAACCTTTAGGCATTTCGTTTATTGAGCGGTCTCTAACCACGCATTTTTTGTCTGTCTCCTTTAGAATTTTTTTGATTCTTCATTATGATCTATTTATTGAGACAACTGAAAACGGTATTTACTTGTTCCAGAATTCTTTATCGTTTCCTTGAATCGTTGGGTTTAGACATGACTTCGGTGATCTTTAATCATTTCAAAAAATGGGAGCAACATACCATTTTTGTAATTTCTTTCTATCAAAGAATCATACAAATGGTTGATTCCCGCGTGATACACTTTTGATCGAAACAGTTTTACCAATTCCAAGCAATTTTCCTTAATGAATTTGAAACTTGCTAGAATTGGATCCTTTCGATTTCTATATCTAAAATATACTTTCGAAGTTGTTTCAACTTATTAATTAACACTAACCCTAGATCCGTGCCCCTAAAAAATGAATCAATACTTTTTACTCGAGCTCCATCATGATCATGTACTATTTACACCACAACCCCCCAAGAATGAGGTTTTTCTAGTGGAACAGAACAAACGATGTCGAGCCAGAAGCACCCTCATTCCTATATAATGAATATAAAAAAATGGCGGATGTCAGAATCCACAACCGACCATATCCTTCAAGTCGCACGTTGCTTTCTACCACATCGTTTTAAACGAAGTTTTACCATAACATTTTTCTAGTAGGTTGCTGTAACCAGTATGTAATTGATTCAATTATGGAATCATGAATAATCATTGGTTCTATCGGTACATAGTAATCTATACTTTTATGAATAGGTAGTTTATGAAGAAGTCTCAGCAAGAATTCAATTTAACTCCATAGATTTTGATATTAGAATTTTAAATTCTAATATCAAAATTCGAAATAATAAATAACACAAATAAGTTCTTTTTTTTTTTAATCTGCATCTTCAATCTTCAAGTGACTTGAAAAAATAGATTCATCAATTTAACACTTCTTCAAGTACCAAGGACTCGTAAGACATTATTCAAAAGATTAAATTGATTGAAAGATTTACTATTTCAATATCATTACATTATTTGAATAAAGTTTTACAGTAAAAGTGAAAACCGTATTCTCATAATAAGAGAGAAATTCATATTCTGATTAAAACATCAATCATTTCAAACAAATAGATAGAGATAGATCAAAAAAAATTAAATTTGTTTTTTTTTTTCATTAGTTTAATTAATTTAATGGGGTGGAGAATAAAGACTGATTTAAGGGAGTATTGGGGTTGTTATTATTTTTGATAAATCATAATCGAAAGAAAAGAATAGGAGATTCCCATATCTATCAGATCTAAACAAATGTTTTTGAAAGTAATGTAATTATATATATATATTCTATATATTCTATGTTAAATATTTTTCATTTAGGGATCACAAATCTCTTTTCGCAAAAATGAATTGAAATAAATAAAGTTTTCAATGAAATAGAACGATAACAAGACATACATATAAGCATTTCCTCATTTTCTGCGTAGTTTATTTGACTTGAAAAAATTCAATAATCTTTTTGCAACCTTTACCTAAGGTAAAGTGAATAAGATAATACACTTTGTCTCAATTGTTACATAGATTTACAATTATTCATTAGAGAAAACACAAAAAAGAATCCTAATCCTATAGATTATTGATTGAAGTTAATTAGTACCCCAATATCAAAAACACACCCCTGTTTATAATTTTTAAAATTTAAAATCAGACTGCTTAGAATGCAGCATTTTAAATTCCAATGGATATCGTAAGTAAGGCTTTTTTTTTTCTTTTTTATGACTAACTAACTTCAATATGAGAGGGATAGGCATACAATGAAAAGCCCGTCCCCGGATTTTGCTTTTTTAAATAAAACTCTTTTCTCTTCTTTTGATCTATGCTCCCATCTTACCTGGATACAAATCGATTCAATTATATTTGTGTGTTATTTGGTGTTATTTGAATACGATTCCATTTTTGAAAAAGATATAATTCAGATAAGAATCAATCATTATAAGAATAATAAGAAAAAAGAATCATATTCTATATAATATTATTTATATTATTTATTATTTGATTATAGTCTTAATAAAAAAACAGAAAGTTGTTTAAAATAAAAAAAAAAAAAAGACAATCTTTTCTTATGATAGAAAATATGTATTCTAATACAATATATATAATCTGATATGATATATATAATAGGTATGTTCTGGGACGGAAGGATTCGAACCTCCGAATACCGGGACCAAAACCCGTTGCCTTACCACTTAGCCACGCCCCATTTTATATTTATATTCGACATTAATAAACACTAATATTGTTATTAGTTGTTCGTCAATTCTAGTCCAAATATCTATAGAATAGATTGGTACTAGGATTTTGATACATTTAGATATCAAATTAAACGAAATTTATTGATCATTACATATAATTCAATTAAGATATTGTATGAAAGTATGATTTCTTCTATTCTCTTTTCATTTGAGAATTGAAGTATTTTTGATTGAGTTAGTTCAAATCAAAGAAAAGTTTTTTGGTCTACCTTCTTTTTATTTTTTAATTTTGAGTTTTTACTCATTTTTTTCTATAACTTAAACTAAAAAAAAAATAACATTATATTATCAATTATTAATAACTCATATTAAGAACTCAATCAAAATAAAAATAAATACAATTATCTTCAAGAACAAAACAAAGAACAAAATGTTTGTTATACTTAATATCTTTAGTTTGATCTGTATCTGGCTTAATTCTGCTCTTTCTTCAAATAGTTTTTTCTTCGCCAAATTGCCCGAGGCCTACGCTTTTTTGAATCCAATCGTAGATATTATGCCAGTAATACCTCTGCTATTTTTTCTCTTAGCTTTTGTTTGGCAAGCTGCTGTAAGTTTTCGATGAGATCTTGAATACTGTCCTAGAAAAATTCATGATTTGTTCTAAAAAAAATTCTAACAATTGATATGATAAGATCAGATAGTTTTTATAGTATAAAACTTCGATTCAAATATGGAAATTCTTGTATCGCCACAAAAAGTCTGGGGATCACCTCATTTCCGCATTCGGACCTTTTTTACATTGAAAGAACTTATTAGAGTCCCCCACAATTAGATATTAGATATTGTGGGTATGAAAAAAATGGGTAATGAAAGACTTGACTCATATTCCATTATAAATAAATTTCTGAAAATTATTTTCTATTTCTAGATTTAAGATTTATCAAAACCATTTCTTGGTGTCAAAATAAGATATATGTGGTATAAAAATGGAGAATCTATTCTCTTTTTTTTTTTCAAAAAAAAAATGATCTTGGAGATTGTGTCATGCTTACTCTCAAACTATTTGTTTACACAGTAGTGGTATTCTTTGTTTCTCTCTTTATCTTCGGATTCCTATCTAATGATCCAGGACGTAATCCTGGACGTGACGAATAAAAAAGAAAGTTTTTATTTTCCTTGATCGATTTTTAAATGTTCTTAGGATTTTATCTATTCCACATCTTTAACTATTAAATAAAAAAAAAAAGACTCGTCTAAATTGAAAGATAAATAAAAAAAAATACCAAGTCATTGACAAAAGCGGAAAGAGAGGGATTCGAACCCTCGGTACGAAAAACCCGTACAACGGATTAGCAATCCGACGCTTTAGTCCACTCAGCCATCTCCCCCATCTGAAAAGGATAATTACTATGTTACATTACACAAAAAGTAAGGTTTGAAAAAAGGGTCTTTCTTTTATACCTCTATTATATTTATATTATTTTTATTCTATTATTAGTTTATTATATAGATATATAATATATAATTATCTAGACATATCAAAATATAAAAAATATAGAAAAAAAGTAATTCCATTGATATAAAATAAAGTAAGAAGGGCTCGAAAGAAATATCTCCAATCCACTATTCCAATGAATATAAATTCATATTAAATTAATATATATATATATATATATAATTACCTATATAATTATAAATACCTAAATAAAATAATAATATATATTTTATAAGTAAAAAATCAAATATATAGTAGTAATTTATATAAAGAAATATATAAATAATATAAAAAGTACCTCTTTGATTTCGTCTGCAAGAGCTTTTTCAAATTCCACGGCCTGGCCAGGTCAGTACCTCGCCGGGCCTTTTTTTTTGTTCCAATGACTATTATTTGAAACAAAAATGCTTGTTATGGAATAAAAAAAAAAAAAGAAACAATGGAACCATATATTCTTGCACAAT